AATGTAGTGCCTGATTAAAGGGTTATCTTGATAGGATAAATTAAGTAAATTTATTTACCTTCATTACATTTAATAGATTTAAACTATTCCCGAAAGTATCAAAAACTTTTGTGCATCATACACCAAAATGTATTAATGTTAAAAAGATAAGCTAAATAAAGCTTATGGATTCATATTCCATTTATAGAAGTAAAATCCTCTTCTTTTTAATGTTAAATAATCCTACCAAATTATTATTTTCATCAACTTTAATTGGAGGAACATTAATTTCAATTTCATCAAATTCCTGATTGAGAGCATGAATAGGATTAGAAATCAATTTATTGTCTTTTATTCCTTTAATAACTAACTCAAAAAATATTATATCAACAGAAGCTTCACTAAAATATTTTTTAATTCAAGCCCTAGCTTCTACTTCATTATTATTTTCTGTTATTTTAATACATGTCTCCTCAGATATATCAATTTTAATAAATAACTATTTATTTATGATCCTTATTAGTTCAACCTTATTATTAAAAATAGGAGCCGCCCCCTTCCATTTTTGATTTCCAGGGACAATAGAAGGATTAAATTGAATAAATTGTTTAATTTTAATAACATGACAAAAAATTGCACCTTTAATGTTATTATCTTACGTTATTAAAATAAATATATTTACAGCATTCGTGATTTTACTTTCTGTTATTATCGGATCATTAGGAGGATTTAATCAAACTTCTTTGCGAAAATTAATAGCTTATTCTTCCATTAATCATTTAGGATGAATAATTGCAGCAATAATTTCAGGAGAAAATTTGTGAGAATTGTACTTCTGCATTTATTTATTTTTAAGATCATCTTTAGTCTTTATATTTAATTCTTTTCAATTATTTCATATCAATCAAGGATTTTTAATAATAAATAACATACCAGTATTAAAGTTTTGTTTATTCTCTTTATTATTGTCATTAGGTGGATTACCACCATTTCTTGGATTTCTTCCTAAATGAATAATTATCCAATCAATAACTGAATTAAATTATTTATTTATTATTACCATTATAGTAGTTATAACCTTAATTACACTATTTTTTTATTTACGAATTTGTTTTTCGGCTTTTCTTATATCCTATACTGAACTTAAATGAATAAATACAATAAATTATAGAAGATCAATAACTATTTTAATAACTTCGCTAACAATAATTTCAGTATTGGGATTAATAATTTGCACAATTATATTTAATGTTATTTAAGTTTATTTAAATCTAAACCTAAATTTAAGGTTTTAAGTTAAATAAACTAATAGCCTTCAAAGCTATAAATAAAAATAATTTTTTAAGCCTTAGTAGGTACACTACTACTCTAGAATTGCAGTCTAACATCATACATTGACTACAAGGCTTATGATGGTAGAAGAGAAAAATCTCCTAAATAAATTTACAGTTTATCACCTTACAATCTCAGCCATTCTACCGCAACAATGATTATTTTCTACAAATCATAAGGATATTGGAACATTATATTTCATTTTTGGAGCTTGAGCAGGAATAGTAGGAACTTCACTAAGATTATTAATTCGAGCAGAATTAGGTCAACCAGGATATTTAATTGGTGATGATCAAATTTATAATGTTATTGTTACAGCCCATGCTTTTGTTATAATTTTTTTTATAGTAATACCAATTATAATTGGTGGATTTGGAAATTGATTAGTACCTCTAATATTAGGTGCTCCTGATATGGCATTCCCTCGAATAAATAATATAAGTTTTTGATTATTACCCCCTTCTTTAACACTTCTTTTAGCCAGCAGCCTTGTTGAAAATGGGGCTGGAACAGGTTGAACTGTTTATCCTCCACTTTCTGCAGGAATTGCACATGCCGGAGCATCCGTTGATTTAGCTATTTTCTCTTTACATTTAGCAGGGGTTTCCTCAATTTTAGGGGCTGTAAATTTTATTACAACAACTATTAATATACGCACTCCAGGAATAACATTAGATCAAACTCCATTATTTGTTTGAGCTGTTGCTATTACAGCATTATTACTCCTATTATCATTACCAGTATTAGCAGGTGCTATTACAATACTATTAACCGATCGAAATTTAAATACATCATTCTTTGATCCTGCTGGAGGAGGAGATCCAATTTTATACCAACACTTATTCTGATTTTTTGGACATCCAGAAGTTTATATTTTAATTTTACCAGGATTTGGAATAATTTCTCATATCATTAGTCAAGAAAGTGGAAAGAAGGAAGCTTTTGGAACCCTAGGAATAATTTATGCTATATTAGCTATTGGATTATTAGGATTTGTTGTATGAGCACATCATATATTTACAGTTGGTATAGACGTTGATACTCGAGCATATTTTACTTCAGCAACTATAATTATTGCTGTTCCCACGGGAATTAAAATTTTTAGTTGATTAGCTACTTTACATGGTGCCCAATTAAACTATAGACCATCATTATTATGAGCATTAGGATTTGTTTTTTTATTTACTATTGGAGGATTAACCGGTGTTGTTTTAGCTAATTCATCACTTGATATTATTTTACATGATACATATTATGTTGTAGCTCATTTCCATTATGTATTATCTATAGGTGCTGTATTTGCAATTATAGCAGGTCTTATCCAATGATATCCATTATTTACAGGATTAACACTAAATCCAAAATGATTAAAAATTCAATTTACTATTATATTCATCGGGGTAAATTTAACATTTTTCCCTCAACATTTTTTAGGACTAGCCGGAATGCCACGACGATACTCTGATTATCCAGATACTTATACATCATGAAATATTATTTCAAGTTTAGGTTCAACAATTTCATTTATTGGAATTATCTTATTAATTTTTATTATTTGAGAAAGTATAATTTCAAATCGAACTGTTTTATTTCCATTAAATATAGTAAGATCATTAGAATGATATCAAAGATTACCTCCTGCTGAACATAGTTATAGTGAATTACCTATATTAACCAATTAAATTCTACTAATATGGCAGATAAGTGCAATGGATTTAAGCTCCATAAATAAAGAATATTCCTTTTATTAGTACAATTATTAAAATCAAATGGCAACATGATCAAATATTAATTTGCAAAATAGAGCATCACCATTAATAGAACAATTAACTTTCTTTCATGATCACACTTTATTAATCCTAACAATAATTACTGTATTAGTAGCATATATTATAACATCCTTATTTTTTAATAAATATACACACCGATATTTACTTGAAGGTCAAACTATTGAAGTTATTTGAACTATTTTACCTGCTGTAACTTTAATTTTTATTGCCCTTCCTTCTTTACGATTATTATATCTTTTAGATGAGACCTTAGAACCTTTAGTTACAGTAAAAACCGTTGGTCATCAATGATATTGAAGATATGAATATATAGATTTTATTAATTCACGAGAATTTGATTCTTATATAATTCCTTATAATGAAATAAGAGAAAATGGGTTTCGCTTACTTGATGTAGATAATCGAACAACTTTACCTATACATACACAAATTCGAATATTAGTTACAGCAGCAGATGTCTTGCATTCATGAACAGTTCCTGCTTTAGGAGTTAAGGTTGATGCAACTCCTGGACGTCTTAATCAAACAAGTTTTTTCATAAACCGACCAGGTTTATTTTATGGTCAATGCTCTGAAATTTGTGGAGCAAATCATAGATTTATACCTATTGTTATTGAAAGTGTTAATACAAAAACATTTATTGCTTGAATATTAAGAGCATTTGATGCTTCATCAGATGACTGAAAGTAAGTATTGGTCTCTTAAACCATTTAATAGTAATTAACAACTACTTCTGATGAAAAGATTAGTTAAATTATAACATTAGCATGTCATACTAAAATTATTAAATCATTATTAATATCTTTTAATTCCACAAATAGCACCTATTAGATGATTAACCTTATTTTTTATCTTTTCAATTACATTAATTTCATTCTCAATTATAAATTATTTCATAATTTCACCAGAAGCTCCTAATCCTTCAGAAAAAAAAATTACATCTTCTTCTCTTAATTGAAAATGATAACAAACCTTTTTTCCGTCTTTGATCCTTCAACAAGTATTATAAATTCATCATTAAATTGAACTAGCACCTTTATTGGATTATTAATAATCCCATCAGTATTTTGATTAATACCATCACGATATAATATTATTTGAACAACTATTACTTCAACTTTACATAAGGAATTTAAAACTCTAATTGGTCCAACTGGATTTTATGGTAGAACTTTCATTTTCGTTTCCTTATTTTCTGTTATTTTATTTAATAATTTCTTAGGGTTATTTCCTTATGTATTTACAAGTTCAAGCCATTTAACAATAACTTTAACATTAGCTTTACCTTTATGAGTTAGATTTATAATTTATGGTTGAATTAATCATACACAACATATATTTGCTCATTTAGTTCCCCAAGGAACTCCACCAGTACTTATACCTTTTATAGTATGTATTGAAACAATCAGAAATATAATTCGTCCAGGAACTTTAGCAGTACGATTAGCAGCGAATATAATTGCTGGTCATTTATTATTAACACTATTAGGTAATACAGGTCCTTCTTTATCAACATCAATTTTAACCCTACTAATCATTGCTCAAATTGCCCTTTTAACCCTTGAAGCAGCCGTTGCTATAATTCAATCTTATGTATTTGCAGTTTTAGCTACACTATATTCTAGAGAAGTAAATTAATGACAACACATGCAAATCACCCATATCATTTAGTAAATCCAAGACCATGACCACTCACAGGAGCAATTGGTGCACTAGTAACTGTTTCAGGACTTCTCAAATGATTCCATCAATACAATATATCCTTATTAATATTAGGAACTTTAATTACTATTTTAACAATAATTCAATGATGACGAGATATTACCCGAGAAGGTACTTATCAAGGATTACATACCTTACCTGTAAATTTAGGATTACGATGAGGAATAATTCTATTTATTATTTCTGAAGTATTTTTTTTTATTTCTTTTTTTTGAGCTTTTTTCCATAGAAGATTATCTCCAGCTATTGAATTAGGAGCAATATGACCTCCAGCAGGAATTCAACCATTTAATCCCTTTCAAATTCCTCTACTTAATACAGCTATTTTATTAGCATCAGGTGTAACTGTAACATGAGCTCATCATAGTTTAATAGAAGGGAATTATAGTCAAACTACACAAGGATTATTCTTCACAGTAATTTTAGGAATTTATTTTTCAATTTTACAAGCTTATGAATATATTGAAGCACCTTTCACTATTGCTGATGCTGCTTATGGATCGACATTTTTTGTTGCTACAGGATTCCATGGTCTTCACGTATTAATTGGAACTACCTTTCTATTAACATGTTTAATACGACATATTATACTTCATTTTTCACCTAATCATCATTTTGGATTTGAAGCAGCAGCATGATACTGACATTTTGTAGATGTAGTTTGATTATTTTTATACATTTCTATTTATTGATGAGGTAGTTAATTATTAATTTAGTATATTTAGTACATTTAACTTCCAATTAAAAAGATTGAAAATCTTCAAAATTAGTAATCTTAACAACATTTATTATTGCAATAATTATTATCATTTTATCAAGAATTGTAATAATTCTAGCATCAATCCTCTCAAAAAAATCAATTAATGATCGAGAAAAAAGATCTCCCTTTGAATGTGGATTTGACCCAAAGAGTTCTGCACGCCTACCATTTTCATTACGATTCTTTTTAATTGCTGTTATTTTTTTAATTTTTGATGTAGAAATTGCTCTTCTTCTTCCAATTATTGTTATTATACATTGATCAAATATCATTTTATGAACAATCGTCAGAATATTATTTCTATTGATTTTATTAATCGGATTATTCCATGAATGAAATCAAGGTGCTCTAGAATGAGCAAATTAATCTTATTATATAGGATTATAGTTAAATATAACATTTGATTTGCATTCAAAAAGTATTGAAATTATTCAATTTATCTTAAATAAGAAGCAAAAATTGCAATCAGTTTCGACCTGATCCTTGATAATTATTTATCCTTATTTAATTAATTGAAACCAAAATAGAGGTATATTACTGTTAATAATATTATTGAAAATTATTTCCAATTAAGGAAATATGTTGCTCAAGTAAAAGCTGCTAACTTTTAACTTTAGCGGTTTAATTCCGTTTATATTTCTATTTATATAGTTTAAATTAAAACAATACATTTTCATTGTATAAATAATATAAATACTTATTTATAAATATCAAATATTCAAGAATAATAAATATTTCCCTAACATCTTCAGTGTTATGCTCTCACTATAAGCTACTTAAATTATTTTTAAATTAAAAAATAACTAATATTATTAAAATAATAATTCATAAAATAAATCTAATCAAATAAATCTTTAAATTATTATTTTGTCATCATTGAACTATTATTGAATTTTCAACAATATTTTTATAAATATTTTGACCCCCAAATTCTTCTCTTCATCCATGATCAAAAATTTTAAAAACTTGACCACCCATTTTTAAAGGAATAAAATTTACTCCATAAGTAGAAATAAAAGGTATAAATCACATCGATCCTAAAAAATTAATAGATAAATAATAATGTAAAGATTGTAAATTATAAGATAAAGAAAATTTCGATAATTCATAACCTAATCATCCACCAATTAATCTAACAACCAAAGCCAATGTTTTTAACTCAAAAGGTAAACAAATTATTCTAGGTGTAGGAAATAAAATTCATCTTAATATACTACCACCTAATACAGCCATCACCATTAATGTTATTATTCCTCGTAACATAATTCAACCTTCATCATTTAAAGGATGTAAAGAAGAACTATTAAATTCTCCCGTTATAGAATAATATACTAATCGTAAAGAATAACAAACAGTCAAACCAGTAGAAAAAAAATATAAAAAAAAACTAAAAATATTTAAATAAGATAAAGAAACAATTTCCAAAATTAGATCCTTCGAATAAAACCCAGCCAAAAATGGTATTCCACATAACGCAAGATTTGAAACATTAAAACAAATCGAAGTTAAAGGTATTTGTTTAACTAAATTACCCATAAATCGAATATCCTGTGAATTTTTTATATTATGAATAATTGCTCCAGCACACATAAATAATAAAGCCTTAAATAATGCATGAGTTAAAAGATGAAAAAATGCTAATCTAGGAAAACCTATAGCTAAAATTCTTATTATTAAACCAAGTTGACTTAAAGTTGATAATGCAATAATCTTTTTCAAATCAAATTCAAAATTTGCACCCACACCAGCTATAAATATAGTTAACCCAGAAATCAATAATAAAAAATGACCTAAACTATTTTCAAAAATAATAGCATTAAACCGAATTAATAAATACACACCAGCAGTTACCAACGTTGAAGAATGAACTAAAGCAGAAACAGGTGTAGGAGCTGCTATAGCAGCTGGTAACCAAGAAGAAAAAGGGATTTGAGCTCTTTTTGTTATTGCAGCTAATAATACTAATCCACCAATAATTTTTATTTCCACAGAATTATTTATAATCTCTAAATAATAAATATAATTTCATCTACCAAAATTTAATATTCATGCAATTGCTATTAATAAAGCAACATCCCCAATACGATTAGATAACGCTGTTAATATACCAGCATTATAAGATTTAACATTTTGATAATAAATTACTAAACAATAAGAAACTAATCCTAATCCATCCCATCCTAATAAAATTCTAATTAAATTTGGACTAATAATTAAGAAAACTATTGATAATACAAATATTAATACCAGAATAATAAATCGATTAATATTTAAATCTCCTCTTATATATTCATCACTATAAAAAATAACTAAAGAAGAAATAAATAATACAAATCCCATAAAAATTAAAGATATTCAATCCAATAAAAACGTTATTACAATTGAGGAAGAATTTAAATTCAAAATTTCCCACTCAATAAAATAAGTTAAATCATTTATAATAAAATAAAATCCTGTTCCAATAAAAAATATTCTTATTATAAATAAAATAATAAATCTTAATAAACAAATTGAAAATGGTCATATCATAAACCTAAAATGAATATATCATATCATTGACACCACAAATCAACATTTTATTTAAACTATTTAAGTTTTATACCCATAATTATAATCATAATATACATAAATCTCCCTTCAAAATTAATATATTTAAAGGAAATCAATGTAAAAATAATAATAAATATTCACGTAAATATCCTATTGAACAAGAATAAACTCCTGAATAAATTTCCCCATGTTGACTATAAGAATATAAATATAAAGAATAAGCAGCTCTAAAAAAAGATAATAACATTAATATAAATATAGAAATTCATGTTCAAGAAACAATTCTATTTAATAACCCGATCTCACCCAATAAATTTAAAGAAGGAGGTGCAGCTATATTAGAAGATCTTAATAAAAATCATCATAAAGTTATACTAGGTATAAAATTTATTAAACCCTTATTAATTAATAAACTTCGTCTACCTAACCGCTCATAAGAAATATTAGCTAAACAAAATAACCCAGAAGAACATAATCCATGTGCAATTATTAAAGTATAAGCTCTACAAAATCCTCAATAACTCAAAGTTATTACTCCTGCTAAAGCAATTCCTATATGAGCAACAGATGAATAAGCAATTAATGCCTTTAAATCCGTTTGTCGTAAACAAACTAATCTTACTAAAACTCCACCAACTAAACTAATCCCGACTCAAACAAAATTATATTTTAAACCAGATATCATCAAAAGTTTATATATACGTAATAATCCATATCCTCCCAACTTCAATAATACTCCAGCTAAAATTATAGAACCAGAAACAGGAGCTTCAACATGAGCTTTAGGTAATCATAAATGAACTATAAATATAGGTATTTTTACCAAAAAAGCTAAAATTAAACATAAATAAAAAAATAAATGAGTAATATTTATACTTATTAAAGGAATATATAATCTTATATTTAAAAAGTACAAATTAAATAATCCCACCAATAAAGGTAAAGAAGCTAATAATGTATAAAATAATAAATAAATCCCAGCTTGTAATCGTTCAGGCTGATATCCTCATCCTAAAATCAAAAATAAAGTAGGAATTAATCTTCCTTCAAAAAATAAATAAAAAGAAAATAATCTTAATCTTCTAAAAGTACAAAATAATATCAATAACAAAAATACAATTATAAAAATAAATAACCCATTATAATATTTATAATGATAAACTGATTCACTAGCAGTAATTATTAATGCACAAATTCAAAATCTTAATAAAATCAACCCAAAAGACATAACATCCATACCAAATATATAACTTAATAAACCAAACTCATAGCCCAATACACAATTTATTAAAAACATAAAAGTTATTAAATATAAAATTGACTGCACCAACCATCAAAAATTTCTAATAAAACATAACGGAATTATAAAACTCAATATAAAAATAAATTTTAACATTGTAACACTATAAAAGATTGAAAAAAATCATTTCCATGTGTACGAATTATTGAAACTAAAATTGATAAACCCAATGCACCTTCACAAACAGAAAAAGTTAAAAAAACTATACTAAAAAACAATTCATAATTAAATATATTTAAATAATTAAATAACATTAAAAACAAAATTAATACAATAAATTCTAAACTTAATAAAGTTGCCAATAAATGTTTACGATTTGAACAAAATACTCATAATCCACAAATAAATATTAAAGTTATAATAAATCAATATACTATTACCATTAGTTTTAATAGTTTAAACAAAATATTGGTCTTGTAAATCAAAGATAAGAAACATCTTTTAAAACTCAGAGAGAAAGTAAAATAACTTTATCATTAATCCCCAAAATTAATATTTTAATTAAACTACCCCCTGAATATTCCATTTTATTTTAATAACATCTAATATAATAATTGCATTAATTTTCACCCAATTAAATCATCCACTAGCAATAACATTAATTATTCTAATACAAACTCTATTAATTTGCTTAATAACAGGATTAATTTCACAAAGATTTTGATTTTCATATATCTTATTTCTAGTATTTTTAGGAGGAATATTAGTATTATTTATTTATATTACCAGATTAGCATCAAATGAAATATTTGCTATTCCAACTAAATTTATTCTACTATCATTAATTATTTTAATAATTCTCATTTTAACTTCATTAATTCTAGATTCATCATTAATTAATTTAAATATTATCAATAATGATATAAATACAACAATTAATAATTCATTATATTTATATAATGAATCTACCATTTCATTAATAAAATTATATAATAATCCAACAGAATTAATTACCTTAATATTAGTATTATATTTATTCCTTACACTAATTGCTATTGTAAAAATTACAAACATTTTTCAAGGACCCTTACGACAAAAAAATTAATGAATAAACCTATACGAATTAGACATCCATTATTTAAAATTGCTAATAATGCTTTAGTAGATTTACCCGCACCTTCTAATATTTCAGCATGATGAAACTTCGGTTCACTCCTAGGATTATGTTTAATTATTCAAATTGCTACAGGATTATTCTTAGCAATACATTATGTTGCTCATATTGATTTAGCTTTTTATAGTGTTGCTCATATTTGCCGTGACGTAAATTATGGTTGATTTTTACGAACCCTTCATGCCAATGGAGCCTCATTTTTTTTTATTTGTTTATATCTTCATGTAGGACGAGGTATATACTACGGATCCTACAATTATATACATACTTGAATAGTAGGAGTAATTATTTTATTTTTAGTTATAGGAACTGCATTCATAGGATATGTTTTACCATGAGGACAAATATCATTTTGAGGAGCCACAGTTATTACTAATTTATTATCAGCAGTACCATATCTAGGTACTGACTTAGTACAATGAGTTTGAGGAGGATTTGCAGTTGATAATGCAACATTAACACGATTTTTTACATTTCATTTTGTTCTACCATTTATTGTGGCAGCTGCCACAATAATTCATCTATTATTTCTTCATCAAACTGGATCAAATAATCCATTAGGATTAAATAGAGATGTAGATAAAATTCCATTCCATCCTTATTTCACCTTCAAAGATATCATTGGAATTATTATTGTAACTATAATACTAACATTATTAACCTTATTTGAACCCTATATATTAGGTGATCCAGATAATTTCACTCCCGCCAATCCACTAGTTACTCCCGTTCACATTCAACCAGAATGATACTTCCTATTTGCTTATGCTATTCTCCGATCAATTCCTAATAAATTAGGAGGTGTAATTGCATTAGTTTTATCAATTGCAATTCTATTAATTTTACCCTTTTATAATAATAATAAATTCCGAGGAATACAATTTTATCCAATTAACCAAATTTTATTTTGATCAATAACTTCAATTGTTATTTTATTAACTTGAATTGGAGCACGACCAGTGGAAGATCCTTATATTTTAACCGGACAGCTATTAACAATTTTATATTTCTCTTATTATTTATTAAATCCAATAATTTTTAAATTATGAGATAATTTAATTGAATAATTAATTAGCTTTTATGAAAAGCATATGTTTTGAAAGCATACTAAAGAAGTTAAATTCTTCTATTAATTTTAGAAATTTTATATTTTAATCTTCCAAAATTTAAACTTTACTAAATTAATTACACTAAATTAAAATAGAAATAAATAAAATTTTTAAACCAATAAAAAAAAATAAATAATTTAATGATAATGGTAAAAAACTCTTTCATGCCAAATATATTAATTTATCATATCGAAAACGAGGTAATGTTCCTCGAACTCAAATAAATATAAAAGCCAAAAATGTTATTTTAATAAAAAATATAAATGAATTAACATCACATCCTAAAAAAATTACACAAAATAACATTCTTATAAATAAAATTCTTGCATATTCAGCCAAAAAAATTAATGCAAAGCCTCCTCTTCTATATTCAACATTAAACCCAGAAACCAATTCTGATTCACCTTCCGCAAAATCAAAAGGAGTACGATTAGTTTCAGCTAAACAAGAAGCAAATCAAGCTAATCCCAACGGAAAAGTAATAAAAATAAATCATATATTATTCTGATAATAATTAAATATTCCCAAATAATATCTATCAATTAAAAAAATAAAAGAAAATAAAATTAAAGCTAAACTTACTTCATAAGAAATAGTTTGAGCAACCGCTCGTAATCCTCCTAATAATGCATAATTAGAATTAGAAGATCAACCAGCAACTATAACAGTATATACTCCTATTCTAGTACAACATAAAAAGAATAATAATCCAAAATTAAAGGAATATAAAAAAGTTAAATACGGAAAAATTATTCACACTAATAAAGATAAAAATAATCTAATAATTGGAGAAAAATAGTATAAAAAATAATTTGATAACATAGGATAAGTTTGCTCCTTAGTAAATAATTTAATTGCATCCGCAAACGGTTGTGGTAATCCAACAAATCCTACTTTATTAGGTCCTTTACGAATTTGAATATATCCTAATACTTTTCGTTCTAATAAAGTTAAAAAAGCTACACCAACTAAAACACAAATAATTAATATTAATGATCTTAATAAAGATAAAATTATATCTATAATATTCAATACTATCTGTAAAATTAAATTTACATAAATGAATTCTAAATTCAATACAATCTTCTGTCAAAATAGTAAACCTAATTTAATAATAATCATATTTTTAAAAATTTTTTAAATATTTGGTCCTTTCGTACTAAAATATTTTAATTAATTAAGGATAGAAACCGACCTGGCTTGCGCCGGTCTGAACTCAGATCATGTAAGGATTTAAGGGTCGAACAGACCCATTTATTAAACTTCTACACCCAATAATATTCCTTAGTCCAACATCGAGGTCGCAATCTTTCTTGTTGATAAGAACTCTTAAAAAAAATTACGCTGTTATCCCTAAGGTAACTTAATCTTTTAATCACTAATAATGGATCAATTTTCCATAAATTAATGTTTATTAAATAAAGAGTTTATTTAATCTTCAAGTCACCCCAACTAAATAATAATATTAAAAAATTAAATTAAACTACTAAAATTAATTATCTAAATTTATTATAAAGCTCTATAGGGTCTTCTCGTCCTCTAATTTCATTTTAGCCTTTTGACTAAAAAGTTAAATTCAAAATTTTATAATGAGACAGTTAATACCTCGTTAAACCATTCATACCAGCCTCCAATTAAAAGACTAATGATTATGCTACCTTTGCACGGTCAAAATACCGCGGCCCTTCAATTAAATCAGTGGGCAGGCCAGACTTTATAAATTCAATTAAACATAAAGACATGTTTTTGTTAAACAGGCGAGCATCATTTTTGCCTAATTCCTTATTACAAATTAACCAAAAATTAATTTAATTAAACAATTATTTTTATACTAATTTAATCATTATTACAAATTATAAATAATTATTAAAATTATTCTAATACAATATTTAAATTACTTATAAAATCATTAACTATAATATACATTTATAAATGAATTATAACATACTCCAAAGAAAGCTAATTTAAAGCCTACTTTATTTTTTCTTATAATCAAATATTTTTAAAATAAAATTTAGAGCTTATCCCCCAAACTTCTACTATTAATTACATAAATTATTAATTAAATTAATAATTTAAAAAATTAATAACTGAATTAAATTCAATTCTTAGAAAACCAGATATATTAAAGACCGATTAACATTTCATTACCAACACAACATTTTTAATAATTATAAAACATTAACTAAAATATTATATTAACTCTCTTTAAATCGGGATTATTAAATAAATAATAATTAATTAATTAACCCTGATACACAAGGTACAATTCACAATCTACTTTTCACAAATAATATTTTCAACATATTTCAATATTCTTTCACAATACTAATTAACTATAAATTACATAATTTATTCTATAAATTTTACTTAAACAACACAACAATAAAATTCTTTAAATTAAAGAAATAACTTAACAATAAAAAAAAATTAAATTTTTTATTAATCAAAATAATTCGAATCGCACGAACATCATTTCAGTGTAAATGAAACACTTTACTATAAAGCTTTATTTTGTAAACTTCCTAGATACACTTTCCAGTACATCTACTATGTTACGACTTATCTCACCTTAATAACGAGAGCGACGGGCGATGTGTACATATTTTAGAGCTACAATCAAATCATAAATTTTTATGAAATTACTATCAAATCCACCTTAAATTAAAAATTTCAATTTAATATCCATAGTAAATACTTTTATTGTAATCCATCTCCCACTTAATTATAAACTGCACCTTGACCTGACATATAATTCAATTAAATTTATAGAAAATATCCTAAAAGAATAATCTGATGACGGCGGTATACAAGTTGATTATACCAAATTAAGTAAAATAATTCGTGAATTATCGATAACGGGACAGATTCCTCTGAATAGACTAAAATACCGCCAAATTCTTTGAGTTTCAAGAACTTAACTATTACTACTCAAGCCTATTTAATTAACACTTTAAATAATAGGGTATCTAATCCTAGTTTATAATTAAAGTTTCAAAGCTTCATTTAATTCTTAAGAAATTTAATTAAAATTTAAAATTTTACCTAAAAATTTTTAAAATTAATTCATAAAAACAAATCAACTTCCAACTAAAAATATTAATTTGTATCCTCCGTATAACCGCGGCAGCTGGCACGATTTTTGCCGATACTATAACAAATTACTAATTCTAAATTTCCTTAATTAATAAAATCAAATACTGCGAATAAACATTTAATCATTTAGATTACTCATTTTCACACAAAAATTTACATATAAAATATCTATTAAATTAATTCTCAAGCAAGAATAAAACTTTAATATCAAACTTCCAACTGACGGAACACAACGATGTTACTTTTTCATCGTTAATAACTTATAATAAATATATTATAATCAATATACAACTTATTATCTCTCCTTTTCTCTACTTCTCTTCCAAATGCATTTCAATTTTTTTTACATTATATAAATAAATATAAACCCCAATATTCCTTTTTTAATTAAATGAATAATCCATAAAATTATTGTTTTAAATAAATAAAATAAAACTATACAATATTCCTCTAGTGAACTTTTTATTTTATTTATTTAAAACGTAAGGGTCCCCATATTTACATAAATACTTCGCCCCAAAGTATTTATAAAAAATCAAACATTTAATATCAAACTCCCAACTGACGGAACACAACGATGTTACTTTTTCATCGTTAATAACTTATAATAAATATATTAATGATATTAATACATTAAAATAACTTACTTAAAGGTAATGATCACTCTTTTTTTTTTTTAGATTTCTAAAAAAAAGAGTGATCATATACATACATATTTATTTGCAAATTTTAATATAAGATCTTATTTTAATATAATTAGATACCGTATATGTATGTATATTATATACACATATATATATATATAAATTATTTATCTAATATTTTACTATATGTTTACAAATTTCTGTCGGATACCATAGTGTATTGTATAATAAAAATATATATATATATATGCTTAAATTTAAATTAAAATCTTATATATGGATAGATGTTCCCTTTTCTCTCTCTCTAGATTCTATAAACATGCTAGGTCTATATACTTGATCTCATATATTAATAAGTTATTAATAGATAATACCATTTTAATTTAAGATATTATTGTTAAATATACGTATATATATATATAAGATCTTATTATATTAATAAATTAATTCAATTAATTTTTCTTGATTTTTGCAAAGAAAAAAAAAAAATCAAGAAAAATTAATTTATTCCCTATAAATAGTTGGTCCAATATATTTAAGTTAAATAATAAATATAGAAAATTGTA